GAATCCTACAAGATCCATTCGTTCTTTTTTCTCTGACAGATGGTCAGAACTTAATCTGGGTTCGAATCCTACTGAGAGGTCCACTAGAGATCTTAAATTGTTGAAGAAACAACAAGATGTTTCTTTTCTCCCTTCCAGGCGATCGGAAAAGAAAGAAATGAGTATAAAGATCATTACGTATAACCAAAATACCGTCTCAATGCATCCTATTTCATCAGATCCGGGATGTGATATGGTTCCGAAGGATGAACCGGATATGGAAAGTGATCAGATTTCATTCTTGAACAACAATCCATTTTTGGATTTATTTCATCTATTTCATGACCGGAACAGGGGGGGATACACGTACCACCATGATTTTGAATCAGAAGAGATATTTAAAATGTCAGATCTATTCACTCTATCAATAACCGAGCCGGATCTATTGTATCATAAGGGATTTGCCTTTTCGATTGATTCCTACGGATTGGATCAAAAATTCTTGAATGAGGTATTCTACAGGGATGAATCAAAAAAGAAATCTTTATGGGTGATACTTCCTATTCTTTTTTATGAAGAGAATGAATCTTTTGATCGAAGGATCAGAAAAAAATGGGTCAGGATCTCCAGCGGGAATTTGGAAGATCCAAAACCAAAAATAGTGGTATTTGCTAGCAACAACATAATGGAGACAGTCAATCCATATATCTTGATCCGAAATCTGATGATTCAAATCTATAATAGCACCGAAGGGTACATAAGAAATTTATGGAATCGATTCTTTTTAATATCCGATCGCTACTTCGAATATGGAATTCAAAGGGATCCAATAGGAAATGAGACTCTGAATCATAGATCTATAATGAAATATACGATCAACCAACATTTATCGAATTTTAAAAAGAGTCAAAAGAAATGGTTCGATCCTCTTTTTTTTATTTATCGAATCGAGAGATCCATGAATCGAGATCCTAATGCATATAGATACAAATGGTCCAATGGGAGCAATCAATTCCAGGAACATTTCGTTTCCGAGCAGAAGAGCCGTTGGATAGTAGTGTTCGATCGCTTACGTATACGATATTCGATGGATGGTGGTGGGGTTATCGACAAAAAAGATTTGTCCAAGTGGATTCTCTTGTCTAACTCACTTCCTTTTTTCTTTGTGAGTTTTGGGAATATCCCCATTCATAGGTCCGAGATCCACATCTATGAAAAAGGTCCGAATGAACTCTGCAATCCGTTGTTAGAATCAATAGGTCTTCAAATCGTTCATTTGAAACAATTGAAACCCTTCATGGATGATCATGATACTTCCCAAAAATCTAAATTATTGATCCATGGAGGAAGAATATCACCTTTTTTGTTCAATAAGATACCAAAGTTGATGATTGACTCATCATTATTCCATACTCGAAAGAATCGCAGTCAATCCTTTGAAAACACGGATTCCTATTTCTTCTCAATGATATACCACGATCAAGACAATTGGCTGAATCCCGCGAAACCATTTCATAGAAGTTCATTGATATCTTCTTTTTATAAAGCAAATCGACTCCGATTCTTGATGAATCAACATAACTTCTGCTTCTATTGTTGTAAGAAAAGATTCCCTTTTTATGTGGAAAGAAGGGCCCGTAATGATTATTTTACGTATGGACAATTCCTCTATATCCTGTTCATTCACAATCAAACATTTTCTTTGTGCGTCGGTAAAAAACATGCTTTTTTGGAGAGAGAGACTATTTCACCAATCGAGTCACAGGTATCATACATATTCATACCTAACGATTTTCCAAAAAGTGGTGACGAAACGAATAGATCGTACAAATCTTTCCATTTTCCTCGTACCGATCCATTCGCTCGTAGAGCTATTGACTCGATTGCAGACATTTCTGGAACACCTCTAAAAGATGGACCAAGAGTCGTCCATTTTGAAAGCACTTCTTGTCAACCTCTTTCAGATATGAATCTATCTGATGATTATTCAGAAGGGATTCACTTGCATCCGTATCTCCATTTAAATTCAAACATGAGTTTGATTCCCAGTCAACGTTCTGAGAAAGATGTACCATCCGAAAAGAGGAAAAAACAGAGTCTTTGTTTAAATAAATGCGTTGAGAAAGGGCAGAAGGATAGAACCTTTCCACGGGAAAGTGCTTTTTCAACTCTCTCAAAATGGAATCTATTCCAAACATATATGCCATGGTTCCTTACTTCGACAGGGTACAAATATCTATATTTGATATTTTTAGATCCTTTTTCAGACCTATTGCCGATACGAAGTAGCAGTCAACAATTTGTATCCATTTTTCATGATATGATTCATGGATCAGATATATCATGGCGAATGATTCTTCAGAAAAAATTGTGTCTTCCACAACGGAATCTGATAAGTGAGATTTCGAATCAGTGTTTACATAATCTTCTGTCCGAAGAAATGATTCATCGAAAGAATGAGTCATCGATATCGACACATCTGAGATCGCCAAATGTTCAGGAGTTCCTCTATTCCATCCTTATCCTTCTTTTTGTTGCTGGATATCTCGTTCGTACACATCTTCTCTTTGTTTCCCGAGCCTCTGAGTTACAGACAGAGTTCGAAAAGGTAAAATCTTTGATGATTCCATCATTGATGATAGAGTTGCGAAAACTTCTGGATAGGTATCCTACATCTGAACTGAATTCTTTCAGGTTAAAAAAAATCGTTCTAGTTGTTCTGGAACAATTAGGAGATTATTTAAAAGAAAGAATACGGTGTTATTCTGTCGGCAACATGTTTTTGGGTGGTCCCGCTTATGGGGTCAAATCAATACGCTCTAAGAAAGATTGGAATATCCATCTCATCGATATCATCGATCTCATCATAAGTCTCATCATACCAAATCCCATCCATCGAATCACTTTTTCGAGAAATACGAGAGATCTAAGTCATACAAGTAAAGATCTCTATTCATTGATAAGAAAAAAAAACTTTAACGGTGATTGGATGGATGATAAAATAGAATCCTGGCTCGCGAACAGTGATTCAATGGATGATGAAGAAAGAGAATTATTGGTTCAGTTCTCCACCTTAACGATAGAAAAAAGGATTGATCAAATTCTATGGAGTCTGACTCATCGTGATCATTTATCAAAGAATGACTCTGGTTATCAAATCATTGAACAACCGGGAGCAATTTACTTACGATACTTAGTTGACATTCATAATAAGTATCTCATGAATTATGAGTTCCATACATCCTGTTTAGCAGAAAGACGGATATTCCTTGCTCATTATCAGACAATCACTTATTCACAAACCTCATGTGGGGCTAATCGTTTTCATTTCCCATCTCATGGAAAACCCTTTTCGCTCCGTTTAGCAGCCCTATCATCCCCCTCTAGGGGTATATTAGTGATAGGTTCTATAGGAACTGGACGATCCTATTGGGTCAAATACCTAGCTACAAACTCCTATGTTCCTTTTCTTACGGTATTTCTGAACAAGTTCCTGGATAAAAAAAATGGTTTTCTTATGGATGAGAGTGATGACGATATGGAGAGTTATGACGATATGGAGGGTGATGACGATATGGATCTTGAGACGGAGCTGGATCTGCTTACTATGATGAATGCGCTAACTATGGATATGATGCCGGAAATAGACCGATTTTATATCACCCTTCAATTCGAATTAGCAAAAGCAATGTCTCCTTGCATAATATGGATTCCAAACATTCATGATCTGGATGTGAATGAGTCGAATTCCTTATCCCTCGGTCTATTAGTGAACTTTCTCTCCAGGGATTTTGAAAGAAGTTTTACTAGAAAAAATGTCGTTATTGCTTCGACTCATAAACCCCAAAAAGTGGATCCCGCTCTAATAGCTCCGAATCATTTAAATACATTCATTAAGATACGAAGGCTTCTTATTCCACAACAACGAAAGCACTTTTTCACTCTAACATATACTAGGGGGTTTTACTTTGAAAATAAAATGTTCCATACAAATGGATTTGGGTCCATCACCATGGGTTCCAATGCACTAGATCTTGTAGCACTTACCAATGAGGCCCTATCGATTCGTATTACACAGAAGAAATCAATTATAGACTGTAATACAATGAGATCCGCTCTTCATAGACAAACTTGGTATTTGCGATCCCAGGTCAGATCGGTTCAGGATCATGGAATCCTTTTCTATCAGATAGGAAGGGCTGTTGCACAAAATGTACTTCTAAGTAATTGCCCCATTCAAATATCTTCTATCTATATGTATATGAAGAAATCATGTAACGAAGGGGGTTCTTATTTGTACAAATTTTACTTCGAACTTGGAACGAGCATGAAGAAATTTACGATACTTCTTTATCTTTTGAGTTGTTCTGCCGGATGGGTCGCTCAAGATCTTTGGTCTCTACCCGGACCCGATGAAATAAATGGGATCACTTCTTATGGACTCGTTGAGAATGATTCTGATCTAGTTCATGGCCTATTATTAGAAGTAGAGGGCGCTCTGACGGGATCCTCACGGACAGAAAAAGATTATAGTCCGTTTGATAATGATCGAGGAGTGACATTGCTTCGGCCCGAACTGAGGAATCCCTTCGATATGCAAAATGGATCTTGTTCTATCGTTGATCAGAGATTTCTCTATGAAAAATACGAATCGGAGTTTGAAGAAGGGGAAGGAGCCCTCGACCCACAACAGATAATAGAGGAGGATTTATGCAATCAAATTTTTTGGGCTCCTAGAATATGGCACCCTGGGGGCTTTCTATTGGATTGTATCGAACCCAATTCATTGGGATTTAACTATGATGGGGCCACATTTCGGGGCAAGCGGATCATTTATGAAGAAGAGGATGAGCTTCCAGAGAATGATTTGGAGTTCTTGCAGAGTGGAACCATGCAGTACCAGACACGAGATAGAGCTTCCAAAGAACAAGGGTTTTTTCGAATAAGTCCCTTTTGGGACCCCGCAGATCCACTCTTTTTCCTATTCAAAGATCCGACCTTTGCCTCTGTGTTTTCACATC